ATAGCGAATGAAAAAAGCGTTCATCCTGGATTCTCCTCCTCAAAAAATGTCTATCCATTGATCCCTATTCATTCGGTCAAAGTCTCCACGGGCTTTTCACGCCCCTCTGAGGTGCACCATGTTGATAGGAATCGGCAAAGACCTTCTTGTACACGTCCTCGAGGGCTGCATTCATGGCAATCATCACTAGTTTCCCCCGAGGGCATGGTATGGCTTTGTTCTTGGTCTTGTTTAATAGATGTCGAGTGCCGCTTTTCCCCGTCCGAGAATATCCATCTGCTCTAAGTGGGCGAGCTAGAATCCTTATGTCAGGTTGGTTGTTCAAAAGACTTTCTCTTTACCTTACCCTTTGCATATTCATCTTTTCGAAAGCCCAGACCCATTCTTCTGGATCTGCATTAGTCCTATTCCGGGTGCAAAGCCTCTTCAATAAAGACCTCTTTCTTTTCTTTCTCCCCCATTTCTCATTTTGTTGATTGAAAGAGAATAAGCGCTATCCATTGAGTAAAGTAAAGGGAGGGGTTGCTACAGTGATTCGGGTGGTTGATGGCCCCTTCGAGAGTTGCGGGTCCTTGTCGCTGCATGAGCGGTAGCTCACGCTCAAAAGTCCTCCGACACGAGTCCTAGTCGTTGCGCTGCGGTCCGTTTCCCGGCTTCGCTTGCGCGATTTGCACTTCTGATTGGTTCCATCCATCCCCAACCCTAATGAATCGAGTATGAAGGGGTCAAGCGGTTCGGGTTTTCGGTCGGTTCCCGTTCACCTTCCCCCCTCGTAGTCCATTAGTGGGTAGGGTGGTAAACTTAGAGGCCGCCGGCCTCCTCTTCAGACGTGTCCTCGACAACCTGGCGGTTCTTCGGTCTCCGCTTTTGGGGGCGGGAGTGCTTGGTCGCTGGGCTTTCCTTTTCCTCAACCAATTCGGTTGTGTCAGCCGGTCTAACATTTTTTTATGGGCTGGCTTGACTGGACAACGATGGATTGAAGGTAAGATAGATTTGAGTTCAAGTGGCACAGGACCTTCGATCTACCATAGGGTAGAATACTACCGAATTATTCTATTGAAGCGTAACATTTCATTTCCTGTTGCATTTCTTTGGTTTGGAAGTTCCAGAATGTTGTCTGTGGATTTCTAGCCCCCTATATTATATGCCAAAAGATTGATTCAAGTTCCGTGCTGCTCACCACTCCTCGAGGCCAAGGACGGGGTCGAACCGTCATTCCAGGATTTGCAGTCCGATACATTTCCATTATGTTACCTAGCCAAACCCGCCACCTCATGTGCCAAAGTAAAACGGTTGTTCTTCCTTCCCCGCTCCCTCTTTTTCGACATATGCGGCGGCGGGTTACCAGAGAAGAGGGGACAACTTCTTTCTCCTTTGCATTGCTCAATCTTCCTTTTCTGATTGAAAATAGCAAGCCACTCCACTACTGGTACAGAGGCCAGATAGAAGGTTGCTTATATGTTCAGGCTCGAAAATCTATCTTTTACCTCTCCTCCCTGTCTCCATTCTGATTGATTCGCCCCTTGTTGTGTTGCATTTTCTGCTCCTCCGCTTCAGTCTGCCTTCTTCGGATAGCCGGGGTCCGACTTTGATTTCCGATTTCAATGTCAGCTCCAGGTTTTGGGCGGCCCGTCTGGTTAGTTCAGCTATCACTGCTGGAAGCCCCTGCGGTTGTTCGGCTGCGTACTCCCCGTCCGCCTATCTCACACTCCCAAAGCAGATTTTTTTTCATATTTCATTTTCCTTCGCCCGTCCATTCCTTTCAAGCGCCCTTAGACTCGTTACGTTGTTCGACTGAACTCATTGGCTCCGCGCTCTATTCGGTCGGAACCCGGTTCGTCGAGAACCTTCTCTCATAGATTCCCTTCACCAAGTCATCGCCAGCAATCCGCTCTTATCCCTTGGTGTCAAAGGGCGAGTTCCTTTCTTGTCTTGCCCAAAAACTTTCTTTATTCTCATTGGAGAAAGACTCTTCCTCTACTTTATTTGACAGGGGCGGAGAATACCACTCTATCAATAACAAGAAAAAAGTAGCAATTCTGTTTCAAATGGTTTGAGCTTGGAAGCAACCTGCTATCTATCGATAGGCGAGAACAGACTGCTATTGGCTGCTTCGCCTATCGATTCTATTATGGCCGGCTTGGAGACATCAGAGGAAGACTATCATCTCTATCCGGGTACGATCATAGCATAGCTTCATTCATTCGTTGAACCTTGGGGATAACCATTAGCATTGAGGTCAATCACCACACCACCTCTATCATACATACGACATTACACGACGCGAGAGTGCATGGCCAACACACACCTAAAGCGCCTACGTTCCGCTTGCAGCCAATACAACCACAACCTAACTTGCACGAGATTCAACAACCGAAGCTACTGGTAGTCCCGAGGGGACGGAATCCTCCAATAATAGTTAGCAGTACTGAACAAGCGAGTCATCGGTCCGGGGAAAGAAAAGGACTGCCTTTGAAAAAAGAAAAAAGGAACTCGCTTAACTCGCTAGGCCTTCGGAACAAAGGCGATTCTGTTCATGCTTCAGACGATTTGGCTAATTATATAGACTTCTATACTAATTCTATTAGACTTCTTCTATTATAAATAGAAAGGCGAACCTATAGGCCTGTTTAGCGCCTTTCCAAAGTCAACCTAAAAAAACCTTTGCTTTGGGAAGTAAGGACCGAGTGAAAAATGAAAAACGTCCGCTAACGCCCACGGGAGAAGATCTTTTTTAGATCAGCAACGAATGTCTTGTATCTATGAAGAAAGATTTATCCCTGGGTTAAGACCCTGAATGCCATACCTTGCTGAAGGCGATTCACGAGAGAATCGCGCACAGTTCCCCTTGACCGAGATGTGAATGCCCATGATTTGCTCGGTATAGTGATGGATTTCATGGCCGACGTCTAACCGGCACGAATACGCTATCCTAGATGGAAACGACTTCCCCGCGGAGCATTTTATCTTTCGTCCTCGGACGTTCGGACCTTTTGTTTGATTCCGGCACTTGCGTTCTCATGCCCGGAACCCTCGCGACTGATTGGGAGAAAGAGCGAAAGCGAGAAAGATGGATTGTTATCCATCGGAAATCGATAGGAATTCCACGGGGATTGCCTTCTCTTCTAATATATATATATGTTTTTATTTCATTATTAACATCCAATCCCATGCTAATAAGAAAAACGAGCGATTGCTAGTCAGCTTTCATTTTCTTAAAAAAAATGGTAGGGACTGAGGCTCTGAAGGCTTTACAACTTTCTTCAATTAGGGAATAGCGCAGATGGATCAATCACGCGGTTCTGCAGCGTCCTCCAACTCCCTGTCCGCTCCCCTTCACTTTCTTTGCTGGACGGGAAGATGCGAATCGGGAAGGCCTTCCCACCACGCGAAGTTCAAACCTCGCCGGAGAGGAATTGAAAACCGGGAAAAAAGCCCTTCGCAATCGAAGGTGAAAGCGGGAAAAAGACGACGAAAGCCTTTCTTCTCTTTTTTTCTTTTTTCTTTTTCTTTTTCTTTTTTCTTTAATATAATAGGTCTTCTCCCTTCGATCCGCGAAGTAGGCAAGCAGGAATCTCTCCCCCTTTCTGTTTATGGATAGAAAGAATATCTCCTTAGGAGAGTATTTTATGAGTTGACTGTAACCCGAAGGCTTCTTTCAATCGATCTAGTAGGTAAGAAATAAGATCTTCGTATAGTTAATGAATTAAAGCGAAACCACTAGGTTAGATCTCGTCTGTGATCCCTCTGGGCTTGTTAATTGAGAGAGAAACCCCTACTATTGATCGTGGCCTTCATTGAGTGCATTTTTGGCTCTTTGACATAGTAAGGCGGGAAGGCATGAGCAAGCCACTTACAAAGGCCTTTCACAGCTCAAATCCATGCATTAAGCCGCTAATCCCTTTTCTAGCAAAGTCCCAGCAGGCTACCTCATCGGGAAATTCAATTCTTTCACCGAACCCAGGGGGGGCACGATGAATACATTGATTATCTGGGTCCGATCATCGCTAGAGGCCCGTCGACTATAATACACTGTTCGAAATTGATTCGTTTCTGCCGAAACAAAACGGGATTGGCTATCTTAACCTTAGCAGTTTTGCGAGCAAACGTAGACGAATGCTTGCAAGACCAGCAAAGCCCTACTTATTAGGAGGGGACTCTTTGGCACCTTAGAAAAATTCCTTTACCTAGGGGATCAAGTGGTAGTTGATCAATGAACTAATCTCTTTCGGTATAGGTCGAAGCTAAGACGTGGAACAGGTCTCCCATCAGCCAGTTACTTTATTTTGTTACTAATCCCCAGTGGACAATGCTGCGCCAGAGTGAAAAAGAAGAAAATAAAAGAAAGAAAAGAGAAGTAGGTTTTGGAAGGACCAACGGGGATGGAGGAGATGCCCCGTCAGGAGGTGTTATGCGCAGACCACTCAACTTTTGGAAACTGGGTCCGCTGGGGCGGGTTCTTTGGTTAGCACACCAAGGCTTCTGGCTGATCTGGTCTCACCGGAGAGTTTTTACTTCGAGGGAGGCGAAAGGCCCAATGAAAGAGTAAGAAAAAGATGTGAACATGAAGACAGAGGTTACCCTAAAGCTCGTGGAAGTTTCCCTGGTGAAAAGGAAAGCCCAATAACGGCTTCGGTAGAGAACCCAACTCTTTTCCTTTGGCCACAAAAACTTCCCTGAAGTCAGTCCGGTCATTCCATACAACGAAGCTAGCGAACTAAGGCAGCACCCAACGGAACTTTAGTCTTTTTATTCTATTAGTAGCAGGGCCGTAAAAAGCAAGGGATAAAGAAAGGCTGCGCGGATGACGATGCTATCATAAGAGAGGACCAGACAGTTCCCGGTTCCGAAAGCAATAATTCTTTTTTTACTCCACCGCAACTACCGAGAGCTCTTCCTCCCCGAAGGGCTATTGTTCGATAGGCTGGTGATCTCTGAATCCGATTCAGTACTCGATGATGGTCTTCTTATTTTTTAAGTTCAGTATTTGACTAGGTAGGAGGCTCTCTTAAGCTTGACTCCGATAGCCGCTCTTCAAGCTGATGCGCGGTAAGAGACAGATTTTTCTGGTGTAATGCGGATTTTAGGTAAATAAGTTTCAGGACCCGGCACAAAAACTCTCTATCAATATCGTAATCGGATGTGATCCTTGCTACGAAGACCTCTGCTATCTCTATCAAATCAACATCAAAGAAGGAAGTAGACTCTTGACCAATTCATTTTATTTTGATCTTAGAAGCAATCGTAGCCAGAGAGTCAGCATGACTTTTCTTGGACCGATTCGATCTTCTTCAAGTAAGAGAAGGAAGGGTTACCGGCTCATTGAGCACCTCTGGGCCTTGCTTTTTCGCTCCGTTCTCTTACTCATTATCCGAAAGAAATTGAACCAAACAGGAAGTGTTTTTACTGCACTGCCTTTCTTCTCTTATTCTATTTCTAGTTTGATCGAGAGCGGTACACTTCTCCCCAATATGAGATAGGTTGCAGCTATAGTAAAAACTCTAACTGGGACAATCTAGTTTAAACCATGACCATCTATCTTTTTATCGTTATATATATAGGGCTTTCACCGCCTCTGACAGGACGTCGTCGGTTGGTTGGTTGGTTTGTCGGCATTTAGCCGCTTTTTTCTTGTTTTCTTACTTACGCAAATTGCCCGCAGCTTCCCTACGTCCCCCTTTCTACTTCATCGTCGTAGGTCCTTCTGCACTGCTTGATCCGTTCATTCGTCACCGTACCTTTTCAATGAAAGAAGACAGGGTATATGCGCTGAGTCCCCGAGCGGATTCTGTGCTTCTTGCCAATGGCTCGCTTCGAAAGACAGAATTCTTCTTTATATAGTTTATATAGACTTATCAGTCATATTCAATCTCGAAAGACCTCCGTCACTTCTTAATTGGAGAGAAATCCGTTAAGAGTCTCAGATCTTAATAAAAGGAGTTGCGCACTATCCCTTCTTCGACTGCTGCCCGACGAAGGTAGTCTGGAGCAAGTTTTGAAGGCGCTCGGCCTTGTTCACCCTTTCAGCTAAGTATCCCGCTCTTCCTTGAGTAGACAAGACAAAAAAGGTAGCCATTCCATCATGAGGGAATGTCCCATACGAGACCAAGTCGTAAGCGAGAAGATGCCCAATCTATCATAGCCAACTCCTTTCCTTCTATCAAGCCCACAAGCTTGAGTCTTCAACCGACGACTCCTTGTTCACTTTCCGCATCACCAACTGGAAAACCGTCAAGGTCTCTCCCAGAAGCGAAAGTTTCAACCGAAAATGGCTTATCAAACTCAGGCAACTGCAGCACCGGCTCCATCACCATCGACATCTTCAAATCGTCAAAAGGCTTTTGACAAGCTTCAGACTCCTTTGAACCCCGATCCTTCTTCAGCCGATCTGTCAAAGCCTTCCCTCTTTCCTCCTGCCGAATCATCAGAGACATGAAATCACATTACTGTAATGAAAAGGTTGGGTTCTCGAGTGATATGGGTGATGAGTGGAGCTCCCAGACAGCGAGAATGCAAGGCGGCCTCAATTAAGCTTCTTCCTTCTAAAAGAATTCTCCTTTCTCTCATACTGTCTACAGTACACTCGTTCCTGTCCTTGCGACAGGTCTTCCTATAGATATAACCGTTCAAGCGGAAGACTAATCAGACTTTTTCTCGTCGAACGGTCGATTCTCTAAGAGAGTGTTCACAGCCGAGTCTGTCAAAGAGCTTGCCTTAGGTAAGCATTCAAAAGCAGTCTCCTTTCACGACCACAAAGAAAAGAAAAAAGACTATCATGAGGAAAAGAAAGACTATTAGACTCACTCCAAGTCTTCCGTTCGTTTGGAGTGAGTCTTTTAGAATTCCGTTCGTTCACTTAGATACGTATCTTTTCGTTACACTCATTCGGCCGGATCGATAAGAGTGTGAGGAGGTGTTTATGGGGGCTGCCCCCAAGGGGATTGGTATTCCTTGTAATTTATCCTATCATAAGACAAGGCCTCCATCAATGGAAGCAGCCGAAGCAAGTTGCCCACTCCACTAATTGAGAGTGGCTAGCTTCACTCTGAGGAAGAGACCGAAGAAATGGCAATGGAGTGAGAACTAGAAGCTTGTTGCTGCTCTTTCTTTTGTGAACCGGAGCTTCTTACTATACTAACAGTTACCTGACCACAGTCACGTAGGAGATTCAGCTCGAACTTAGATACGTAGTGAATGAGTTGAAAAACGAATAGCTCTATATCGACTATACGTATAGAGCTTCTCAAATCATCATCTTTTCAGAGGAATCGACTAATCATCTCTTGGCTAACATACGGATACTGAACTTCGTTACGTAACGAGTGACAATGGTTCACAGCCCGAGGGCTAATTCAAGTTCCTCTTTCTGTGGAATAACCGGTATGAGTTTTTCATAGTTCAACGAATCCCTATTCCCTAGCAAGTCTTTTCTGTTACAGTAAGAGCTGTCGAGAAAATAGAAGATCTGGTCCTATCCGTTGCTGGTGTTGAAGGAAGAAGCTGTTTTCAAATTCAAATGGGTTGCAACAACTAATAAGAAAAACTTATTTGATTATTCAAAAATAGTTGTTTTCGAATAAGCTCTTTGAAAGATAACTGAATGCGCTTAGTCCCTTGGGGGATTGGTCTGCATTCAGGGGCTCCTTTGAGTAAGTGAAGACGAATAGTCGACTTTGCCTGCTTGACTTACGGATAAGGAATTCCCGGAAAGACTTCTTGATTGACGACGCATCCAGCAGGAATCGAACCTACGAATTTGCCCGGTTGGGCGCTTTAACCATTCAGCCATGGATGCCAGCGAGTGAACTAGGTTTTGGTATTCCTTCTTGAGCTTCTATTTCTTCCGTTAAAGGAGATTCGAGAAAAGATGGAATAAGAAGACGTGTTTCCAGAACGAACAAGATACGGGTTGAGAAGGGGGAGTTAGCAAAGTTAGACAAGATTGGAATGGGCATAGGAACATGTATTGATGTACCATATCGGCTAATGCTCCCAGGTTGATGCGATGTATTCCACCAGTTGACTGAAGACTTGATTATGGGTATATCGATCGGTCCAGCACGGATTGAAATAGGAGCCGGTTCGATAGGAAGCTTTTGAAAACGCAGTGCACCCATGTAAATAAGGAACGAGATTAATACAGAGGTTAAACGAGCATCCCACACCCAAAAGGTGCCCCACATAGGTCTTCCCCGAAACCCCCCAGTAACTAAGGTAAACAACGTAGAAAAAGCACCCATTTCTGTACCGGTTCCGAAAGAGCGAAGAAAAAGGGGATGTTTTGTTAATAGGAACAAGAACGTGTTTATAGCCGTAGCGATATAAACAAGAATACTCATCCGAGCCGCAGGAACGTGTACATAAGGAATACGAGAATTTCCACCTTGTTGAAGGTCTAGTGGTGCTACCCGAAGACTTAAATGAATAGCCATCGCTGTTAAGAACAACCGAGATCCAATGAAAATTTTCGCGTAGCTTCTGGTCTTTGACATCAAAAAAGAAGGTTGTAATAATGAAAGGGACATCTGATCATTTTATCCTAGCTAGTGGAACAATAAAGACGAAGTGTCTAATTATACTTATGGTCCTTTGTTTCCAAATAGAAAGACACCAAATTCTCCGGGAAGCCCTATCTTTCGAAGGACTTCTCGATTTGCTCCCCCTGACGAGCCCCCTCCAGCCTACCCGCCGGACCACCCCTTCTATCTCTCGCGACCGACCCCTTGTTAGTTCGTAGAGCCGACGCTGGGCGGCCAACCTCATGGATCACGCGTCTGGTCCCTCTCCCATTGGGCGAGAGCTTTCAATAAAGCATCTCTCGCTTGGAAAGCAGGAACCGGTCTGCTTTGGAGATCCCGCATAAGTTCCCGGATCTTCAAAAGCTTCGCGGGGGACGCGACGTCCAATTGTAGCTTAATCTTAGTATTTTGGAGTACACTTGAGGTCACTCCCCTATTTCCAAAGGAAGAAAGAAAAGAGGAAAGCTCCCTTTCTATTTCCTCTGCTGTTGGTCCCGGCGGACGCAGAGTTAAGTCCAAATCGAGTTGGGCATTTGAGGAACCCTCTGCTGGAGGATGAGCGCAAATCCTCGATTCGTCGTCCTCCCCGGAGTCACAAAAAGCCATAATCGGTATTCCTAGCTTCATGAAGGTCAACGAAAGAGAAATCAAAACGAGATATATTAAGATATCAATCAAAATAGATTGGTAGTTTCGAACCGAGATCGGATTTCCTTTTCGTGCCATATGCGCTTAGACTTTACTTTCTCCCCTTTTTTTCCCCGGTCCAATATTAGTTCTCCTTAACGTGACACTTACTTATTCCCACTGAAGCTAGTACGCAACGATTTCGATTCCTATCCGGATTATTCCCCGCTCTCCTCGATCAATATATATAATAAGTATACTCTGAATCCATTCTCTCTCAGAGGATTCAATCTTATTGGTCCTACGTTACGTCATTTTTTCTCTTTGCTTTTGCTGACTACACTCGGATAGCGAGCAGGCCTGGGCCGGCCCGGAATGGGAATTAGACTTCATTCACTTGATGGGCTTTCGCCTGAACAAGGTGGCGTGACCCATGCCTAGTACCTTTCCGGGTCAGGACTATATATATAACAATAATTGCGGCGGATCAACCCACTCGTAGGACTGGTTCACCATTCATTCAGAGGGCCCAATTCACCCCCCGACCTGGACGAGACATTAGAGTGATGAGTCTGAAGCAGATCGAGAAAGTTGATCACGTCTTTTTTACTTTCAATTATTTAAGCACATGACAGAAGAGAGAGCGCACAGAAAGGAAAGAGAGAGGGGTTCCTTTTCTAATATCGTCTTATAATATCTATAATATAAGAGCAGATCCCTATCTTGGCAAGTCTCTGAGAAGGTCAAGACCGATAGGAAATCTATGTTCCCCCGGGTCCAATCCTCAGACTGACTCTACTTCATCAGTGTTTTCGAACATCACTTTCTTATTCAATTTCTCCGAAATAAGATAAGAGGGACGTACTCGAGATTGCATTCTTGCTTTTGTAGGTGGAAGGTAAGGAACATAGAGAAGGAGGAGGAGAGAGAACAACCAGATATATCATAGGTGATCACAGAAATTTCCACCTGCATGATTCGGCCCATCTTTCTTTCCTCTATGATATGAGAAAACACTCCTCAGTGAGACAATGTAGTCAAGTCAATAGCAGCCAGAGCAAAAAAGAAGGTCATTCGATATAGACCGGATGAGAAGGAGAAATCAATCGCCAATGCTGATACAAAAGGAAACCCGTAACCGCGCTTTCACTTCAAAACTGAAGGGAATGAGCCGAGGTCAGGAACTGAACTACCTGCTTTCGGGTCAACTAAAGCAAGGGCAAAGGCTTCCCCGATTGTTAGAACTCCTTGGACCATGTTTAGGCTTATCGGATTAGGCTGCTGGAAAGGCTGAGACGATAGGCTTTGATTCATCAGTTTTAGAGAGGGCTATAGGCCACTTTCTCTCACTCAATAGATCTATCTGGTCAGTAACCCCCTGAAATCCTTACTTCGAGTGAGGGCTGTACTGTAAGAGACGAGCTAGACCTCGATAGCCTCAATGGATGGCCCCCGTGATGTCAAATCGAGCGGATCCAGAGAAGAGAGGCGCCGGGCGAACCTCCGAGAAAGAATTCTATGTTGGGCCTCATTCACTCCAATTCCTGTATCGCCGATCTACTCATTCGAGGGGGCAAGGATAGCTCATTCAAGGTGGATCGGAGAACCGACCAAACTCTTGGTTATGTAAAGATCATGTTCGCCCGTCAGGTCACACTCTTTATTGTCATAGCCGCATTCCAGTGAATACTGATGGAGTCGGGAATTGAAAGATCTCTATTCTCGCAAGAGGTAATCTCCTCCAGTCAAACCGACTCCGAGCTACTTCCTTAGTAGCGGGAAGCGGTTCTATTGCTTCCTTCGTTAGGATAGGTGGGAATATGAATCTCCTCGGGAATAAGATGATTGGCCGAACACCTGGCGCCGCCAGGAAGGTTGCCGAGAGTTCGAGACCACGCGTGTCAGACAGTTTCGTACGGAAGATTCTGCCAGCTGATCTTCTAACAAACTATGACACGTCAGCATAACGATCTTGGGTTCCGACATTTCTCTGACCTGCTATGCCTATAAATAGCTGGCCCCAGGACAGAAATTACATCATACCTTTCTTCTTTGGGATTCCCCAGGTTATCTCTCGGCTTCACTCCCCCTCATCTCCGGACCTTTGTCTCTTTCTTTGCCCTCCGCTTGACCCAAGGGTGATCGTACGGCCATCATTCGGTTTAGGCGACCTCCTGAGCCACCTCACCACTCCAAGACATCAGCCTCATTCTCTACGTAATACTTAGCCTTATCCACCTTCTACATTTGGCGACTCCAGTGGGTAGGTGACTACACAAGTGAATGGCAAAGAGAAAATAGCCAACGGACCGAGTGAACCCAGGAAACGAAGTTGACGAGCAAGAACGTACTGACGACGAACTTTCTGAGCACGAGATGCCATCTCCACCTCGGGCACCTGGCGGCCCGAGTAAGAAGTCGCAGAACTGCTCAGTCGTGCGTTTGCACAGAACAATGAAAAGATGATGCAATTCTTCCAACAATTTAGTTCAAACCGAGCCTGACGAAAACGACGCCAGAGGCCTCTGCAGCCGAAGTCCACCAAGAGCCCCAACCCCAATCACCTCTGGCGCCAAGAGTACCACCAGCCGTTGTACAGAAAAACCCAATGCCTCTGCTGTTACAACCCAGGAATTCGTCACAGTAGCAGAACTTACACGCCTACTCGAACAAGAACGCTCAAAGAAGCAACCTGATGACCTCACCTATGAACATTACCCGCCATACCAAATGAGCTGCAACACATGCCCTACCCAAAAGGACACCCCACTTTGACTCTCTACAACGGCCGTGGCAACGCCAGAGAGCATATCTCCCGCTTCCTCGAAGCACTTGGCGAACATGAAGAAAATGCAAACCTGCGACTACGATAATTCTCTAAGTCCTTAACAGGCCGAGCCTACACATGGTATAATAATATACCAGCCGGAAGCATTCACCCATGGGGATAGATGGTCAAAAATCCATCCAGAAAGAGCACACAAAGGCTTAATCTCTCCGCGGGCATTGAGAAAAAGTGTTTTGCATCAATTTCAAATAAGTAAGATTCAAGTACTGTTTGTTAGTTAGAGTTAGTTTTGACTTTTTGACTTCCTTGTTTTCTTGTTCTTGCTTTTTACCATACTAAATTCCCTCTGTTGTCAGTGGGCCGCCACTTCCCCTTCTTCGGAGTGAGGACATATCCTAATGAATTAGACGACCTCGGAAGGAACCAAGGTCGGTGAGGAAGGTTACTGGCCCACAAGAAAGCTAGAAAGCGGATCTAGACTGAATTGAATCGCGAACTCTTTGGTTGCAGTTAACATAATTACTGGTGAATTCTCCATGCCGTGGAAGGCGAAAGTCATTGTTAACTATTTCCACTCCCAGCTGAACAGATTTGAAGACTGGTGGATCACTCTTAACCCTAACGGAGCCCTTCTTTCGCTTTCCTGTCTCTGTCTCTCGACTCTCCGATTAGTAGGTCAATCAATATCGGTTCGATGGTTGGTGGCTTGACTTTCGCTTCGATAGTGAATGGCTAAACCAAGATCCCCCCCTCCGCTTCGGTCTCGGTGACTGTGATAAAGAAACCTTCCCTCTTGTCTTTCCTGAAAGTCTGGGTGTTAAACGACTCTAAAGAGAGTGAGTGACCAACGAACGAATCAAGGAGGAAGAACTCGCGGGCTTTCTATAGGCCTTTTCAAAAGAAAGATCGATAAGACGGTCTTTCACAGTAATGACCTTCAGTAGTGCTTCTTCCCCGCTCTGGACAGTAATAATAGAAGGCAAGCTAGCATTAGCAAGGCAAGTTAACTTGAAGCAATAACTCTTAAGGGCGGGAGTGAATGCACCATTGGAGGATGGGGCACGAATGAAAACGACGAAAAGAATCTCCCACACCTTTCTTTGATTTGATTTGGTTCTCTCAGTGTTTCGTATAAATCAGAGGCATTGTGCGTTCTGTTCGTTCAGGCGCGTAATGCAAGAACGAGTAGGATATCTGCTCTCTAGCTTAGCTGATCGGGGGGCTGTTGTTTGCTCACCACTGGGAGATGGAACCATATCCAATCAATGGGGCTTCTTTGTTCAATCTCTTGAGGTCGAAGAAAGGATTGACGGCCTGTTGATCAAGGAAAGCCAAAATGAAGTCTTACTTCTCTAGCTTGGGTTGTCTTCCCGGATCGAAGAAGTAAGGCAAATACGTATGGGACTTAACCCAGAACAAATTGGAGTTCGGGCGAATCAATCATCCGAACCTGCGATAGTTAGACGAAACTAATATAAAGAAAGTGCCCGAAAGAAGTGGAAATCCGACCCCTGAGTTTATGAGTAGAAAAGCCCTTTGAACCCTATGCCGTGTGAGCTTATGCCAAAACCTTTCTTCTCTTATTTCATTATTCGTTTTTGCTGCGGGGGATATTCCCCGGTCAAAGGCATTAAGACATGCCGATTTTTTGAATACCGTAGAATAGGAGTAGGACAAGGATACCAAACCTTTTGATCGGTATTCGCCTTCTCTTAATCAATTTTTAGTTTTACGAAGGGGCGAAACTGCTTTAAATCGGTCCCAAAGCGCCCTTTCGCCTCAGCCCGCAAGAAATGACGTAAGTAGTAGTGCGGGCAGAAAAGGCTTCTTTTTTCGGCTCCCATCCCCCGAACTGTCTCACGAAGAGACGAATTCGTCGTTCATTGCTTAGGAAGCCAGCATTTACAGTGACAGAGATCGGGCTTTGATGGAATACTTCAATCAAGAAGAAATTCCATTTAGTCGGGTGTAGGTCTGGGATCGCCCCCTTTCGAGTTCAAGAATAAAGCCCTTCAAAAGCCTTAGGGCACTCCTATCACAAGCCATTCAATGAGACCAGCCAGCAAGTGCATACCTAAGTTTAGGTTCTATTGATCTTCCTAGTCGTACTCGTTCCAGGCCTTGGCAGCTATTCAGTGGAGTTGACTAAGGGGTGGCCTGCCTCCTCACCGGCCAATGGGTAGCTTCGAACAGAAAGATCCTGGGCCAATCCACATTCCCATAATGAGACATCTGAAGCCTAGGAAACAAGTACGAATGTTAGCTAGTTACTCGTAGTAGTTAGAGCGATAAGCGAGCCGGATACAACAACAAGAAGTTATGTCATAAACTTTCTCGCAAACAAGTACTTATTTAGATAATTCAACGGCAACAAACAAAAGTACTTCTCTTAGCCCAGAAACAAGTAGATTTATAGAAAGACTTGTGTCAGGTACAAGAATGAGTGGATTGCCCGAAAGAGGTGAGTCAGAGGAAGGCTTCCTCTCAGTGAACGTACTATTACGATCCCAACATGGAAGCTGATTCCAACGTAGTGGAGATTGTGGGAAAGCGACCACTAACGTGTCCTGCTTTACAGAGGAAAGTAGGACCAGCAATACCAGAGAAATCGGTGCCCAAGAGAGGGCGATTTGACGAATCGAGAATTGGATATTACGCGATCGCGGCAAAATGCCAGTAAATCAGAAACCGCTAACCAAAGGAATAAATCGGTAAGAAGGAATACAGCAAGTGGCACAATTTCACAAACCACTCCGCGGTCAACTGCTTGGCGTTCCGGAACGTCATTCTGGATCACATCGACGACGGTCTCCTCCGAGAGAGGTAGACAGGCCTCAAAGGCCAAGATGCTCATCTTCAGGATCTGGAGGAGAAACATACGTATCCGTCTTCGACGTCTCCCTGGACTCTAGAGTGAAGCCAAGAAAGCTCACCCCTAGGATAGGAGGAATCTCCAAAGGAACCTCAAGTGGAAGATGATGGAAGAATGGGGCTACGAAGCTAAGAAAGGGCTAGGGGCAGAGCAGCAAGGCATGACGGAGCTAATCACTCTAAAAGAAAGTGGATTTGGTCTCGGCTAAGCCGATTTGGTGATCGGTGGATGAAGGATGAATGGTTTAGCCCAGCAACAGCAACCGCAGCAGTAATTGGAAGAAAAAATAAACTAGTATTTACTCTGCTGCCCTGCACTTGATCACAGTGATTCTCGTACCTTGTGCTGCAAGGCAATGTTAATTGACACTGTTACCATCAAAGCCAGCGTCTGATCCACCAGTCACTCTGTTCACGGGGAATGAATGTAAACCAATTGTTGACAGAGATGATTTGATTAGCTTGGGAAGGTGGCTTGCTTCTCTTCTCCTCTACCCTTGGTACAGAGCTTCCATTTCGAGAACCTTTCATCCGAATCTCCCGGCTGATTCAACACGAGCAATTAAAACTACCGACTCTAGAACAGCGAAAACAGAGCTAATACCGATTCCTGGACCTGGTGAAAGCTTTTTCCCTGCCTTTATTCAACAGTCCGAGAGGATCTTGGACAAAGGATTACCGGCCTCCCTATCCCATCTAATAGCCTATTGGTCTTACCAGCAGCCTATCCTATGCTCTGCTTCCGAAGAGGCTAGACCGCTAATGCCGTTGAATGAACGTCCTTTCGGACATGCTGTTGAAAGATGAGTCCTCTGTGCACATCAAATTATTCCTGAAACCAGGGCATTTCTTGCTTCTGATCTTTCCTGTCTTCTCTTATCTGCGGCGTCTTGCTTGCCCTTTTAATATGCTATTTATCTCCCCTTCGTTTAGTTCAATAGCAGCGAATTCTATAACAGACGAGTCTTGCAGCGCATATGCGACCTTCATTCACTAGATCATTCACTAGATGTAAAGAAACCTTCCTAAGGGGAAAGCCACATACCCACTTTTCCCCCTCCTCCTTCCTCCGTTATTTTAGCTGCTACGGCGACAGACGCATGAACAAGTGCCATTTGGAGGGAGGATTCTATGGGAAATGGAAAAACGTCGAAGTAAGCAGTGGCTTATAAATCGGTACTAGAAGCCCGAGAGCTTGCCTGTAAGACAATTAACCCCACCTTATGTGCCTAGCCCAGCCCTTCTTCTCTTCCCCTCCGTACTGTATGACTGTATGTAGGGAACACCGCCTCAGAAGGTATTTGATCTGTATTTCCATTTCCAATACATCTGAAGGAGTTTCCCTGAAAGCTATGCTATGCCTTTTTACCTCTCCCTGTCGCAGGAGCTTAGCCATGTGTGACCTGAAATGGATGTAGAATAAATACCCGGTAAAAGAAGGGACTCTGATGAAAGGCCCTTAAGGAAAGGAGCTTTCCTATTTTTTTTCAGGCGGGGAATCCTCATTGTGTACTACCTAGCCGACTCTCTTAGTCTATCACCGGAGTCGCCTAATGAAGCTACGAGGGTTTGCTGGAATTAAAGGAAACCGGGCACTAAAAGAGAGATTGAAATGGATACTTACCAGTGGTTGCTCTGGTTCCTGCAATGAGGAAGGTTTTGAAGACTTTCCTTACGTTTTCCGAATAAGCATGATAGACCTCTTATCGAGATTTATTCTACAATGCCTCTATTTAAGCTAAAAAAGACGATTACCATGGGTCTCGGCTATCATCACCCTACTTGAGGTAGTTGAAAAGGGGCTTTAATGCGCTTGCTTACTCGAAAGAATTAAGTAGCCTTCTGAATCGACATCTTTCTCTTCCAATCCTATTGATCTTCTTGTAAGGGAAATAGGCTTCATTCCTATCTCCAACAGCGGTTTTTGCAAAGAGCGCTAGGCACCTCTTACTCTAATGAAAGGCCTTAAGGTAATAATCTCTTTCTTAGTCCAATAATGGAACTTTACTTTCTACCATTTCATAAGGAAAGCAAAGGCAGTGGGCTATCAAGCAAAAATTAGGTCTCAAAACCCAGAATTCAATGACTGAAATCGAAGACTAAAGGTAAGAAGACAGAGAGAGGAGTCTCAGGGAAAAAGAATTTGTGATGATTTTACCCTTCGTGAACCGAATTCCTTCTCTTACCTATTCGGAGGTCGTAGAATAGAAGAAGATCTTATACGCTAACTAGAGGAATTCAGAGCTTACTATGATCGATACAGGATATAGACTATCTCTTTCTTTATTCGATAAGATATGAATAGGAGGAAACTTTATAATGAATAAAAACACTGTCCCCACTCGGGACTACAAAACACGTGATTGAAAACCCAAAAGCACTTGCATCAGTCCCACACCACCGGAAGCAGAGGAAGCTAACCGAGTGGAAGCCGTTTACCTCGACTTTGTACTCAAAATCAGCCTTTCTACCTCTATGAGGTAAAGCCGGGAACAGTAAGTTCACCCCAAACAAATTAGACTCCTTTTCATACGCAATTTCCTACGATAGGGTAGGGATGAAAGGCCGGTGAGATAGTTTGGAATATTAAATAGAAGACAATTACGCTCGACCGGTGGATCGAATTGATGAACCTTCCGAACTTTCTTTTATCCAGGGTGTGATACCCACAACTTTGCCAATTCGAGTGCGAATTGCATTACCTACTTTATCCTTCGTAGTGATTTGAGACTTTCTAGTCGAGGCCAGACAAAACCAAAGATTGCAGCTAGACATCCACCACAGCATTCCTATGTTTTTCTCGACTACAGTCGATCGACGGAAGGCATCTCTGATCCACCGATTCACCACTGAACGGCTTTGGATAAGCAAGAATACCGTATGTGATGTCGTTTACCTCATATTTTAATAAGATCTGTATGAGGCTTGATAGATCTGGAAGAAAAACTGGAACTTTCCACATGCGGAGACGCGAAAAGGGCTTAGACGAGACCTAGCATCTCTCAGCTCAGATTCGGCATATCTGGTCTATTTTAGAAAGACTGTTTTCGACGGTTTTGTTCCATAGTACTGGCCGTAACCAGCTCTTAACCCATTCCCGTAAGATAGTCCACTCAAACCCCTCCTCTTCAATCAGTACGTAGGGGAGAAGGGTAGACCCCAGTTTTTCAATCCTTTACTAGATACAGATGATGTAGACAGAATACGAAGATTCTCCAGGGTCCGCGATAAGTACCCAATCGAATTGGAAAATTCCCATCATCTTCAACTTAGCTGGTTCTCGCTCTTTATAGCAGCTTAGCCCGCTTCGACCAGGAATCTGTCAAGTTAGTAGCTAATAAGAGAGTCTCACCCTCCCGCGTGATCCCGCAGCGCAAGCATCTATAGATCTTATCCATAAGGAAGATCCTGAGTCATCACCTTCTAACAGAAAAGTAACCCATAATCCCACACAAGGTAAGGAAAGAAAGCAGAAAGAAAAGGCGAGAGCATAGTGATCACCGGCGCTTTTCGTGGGGGAAGCAGAGGAGACGCACTTGAACAGGCCAAAGGTCAAACCCCATTAGAGCTTAGCCAAGATGCTGTTTGGGAAGAAGCAAGAAAAACACATAGAATACGATTCCGACTGGCTGAGTAATTTGGTGACTACTCGTGAAAACCAATTTGGCGATCTTATTAATAGGAGGTGCACAGGCGCCCTCTCGCTCCTTACCGGCTACAGGAAGTTATTGAAAGTCTGGAAAGTAAGTATTCCGTCGAATACTTGGATATAATAGTGAAAGACGTGTCTGCAAAAATACTTAAAAGTGCATTTTATCAGGAATCAAAAATTGACCGAGACATCCCCGGTGAAAAGAAGGCAAAGGCCTTATTCGATGATGTAATCCGGAATCCGGAATAAAGAAATAGAATCACCAACGATTTCATCCGTATCTGGCACAGCTTTACTTGGCTTAGCTAGACTGCTTTGAGCTTTCTCGTGTCGAGAGGGAGATTTAGCTTTAGCAAGACCGCGCTAGATAACACAGGTTGGTGGGAAAAGATGGGTAAGTTATAAAATGCTAGCATCGATCTGATCGCTCATATCCAGGTGTTTTAAAGCTCCCCTGGTCCTTTGCTGCAATGCATCTTTCCTAGCTATAATATTATGATCCTAATTGGTACCTAGATTCATGGGCAACCATTTATTCCAAAGATTTTGATAAAGAGATCTCTAGCCAGTCTCTTCTTTTGAGAGGACAACTCAATCAACTCGGCCCCTCTTGTCAAAATACTGAAAGCGAGAGTGAAGCATGTGTTTCGTTTACATTCTAACTATTTTCCCATAGTTAAGAGAGTCAAGACGATCTTCCTTTTCTTTTGCCCTAAGCCCCAGTCATCCGTGGAGCCTTTTCATAGCTAGGCCTCCTCTTTTTCGATGACTTAGGAGGGAAATTCTCTTCTCGCAATTAGGAGTCAGCGGATGACATCCCATTCTACGAGTTTACTTACGGCTGGAGTAAGCAGAGAGTCAAAAAAGTCCAGGGAAGCTTTTCAAGTAGGATTCGAACCTACGCCCGACTAGTCAGTTACCAGCCGACCGCTCTACCACTGAGCTTGAAATAAAAAAAGGGGTTTTCCGGTGATTAAGGTAAGGTCTTGGGTCGAAAAGTAGGTATAAAGATATGTATATTTGAACAAAAAATGTAACTAAGCCCTTATCAAAAACAACTATTCCAAAGAACCGGTTTCAATAATCTGAATAAAGCCATTATCGTCCACAGATATGAAAGCCCCAATACAAGTAACTGGGTCGGGACTAAACACATAACCTTTCCAACAAGACCTAGTCCATTCAATAACTCCTCCCATTTGGGTACATGAAATTCCTTCCATTTTCCAATCCCAAGAGGAACGCAAATTTCATAATCATAACGAGCGTGTGGCATTTTTGGAAACTGTTCTTAGAAAGCTCGGTCAAATTCATCTAAAAAAAATTGAATAAGACGGGAGCTCTAAAATCAATAGTTGGTATTCCTTCCTTAGACGACCAATCTTTCCCAGTCTTGTCTATAATGGGCGAGTGAAGAAAGATACCTGAAAAGATTTTGATCTTTCACCACAGATTCCAGTTTAGACAAAAGACGCGAACGGGAAAGGATATGCGTCTGCAATCAAAGTGGATGCTTGTTCTTGATGGTTAGGTTACCTTGTTG